TAAATAGTATAACGATTAGAAGAAAGGTGTACCATACATCTAATATTAATTATTATAGCATACCTATAGCGAATAAGTACTGTAAAGGAAAGTTGAAAGAGAAATAAGTGAAATAGAACTTGAAATTCGTTAACTAACAAGCGGACGAATGTCGTCGTACCTTTTGTATAATGGGTTCGCAAGAAAAATATTTGGCAAACTTAAGTCAATAAATGCAGGTGTAGCGAAAGCAAGTATAAATTATGCGTTTAGTTAAATATTACCCGAAACCAAGGGATCTAATTATGAATAGTTTGAAACCTTCTTAATTGACGGGTGGAAGAACGAACCGGTGATTGTGGCAAAAATCTCGGATAATTTGTGATTAGGGGTGAAAAGCCAATCGTCCTTGGAATAGCTGGTTTTCTGCGAAAACTATAGAAGTAGTGTGCCATATTGTATTCTAACAAGGTAAAGCACTGAATAAACTTAGGGGGTTTATCCTTACTAAGTAAAATCAAACTATGAATGTGTTAGAAGAAATTTATGACAAACAGACAATTCGCGAGAAGGTGGATTGTCAAAAGGGACACAACCCAGATCAGAAGTTAAGGTCACAAATAATATCTAAGTGTAAAAGGGGCAGAATCTGGAACCCGAAGTAGGGTCGACTTAGATAATGAGAAAGTAGGCTTGGAACCAGCCATCTTAAATAGATTACGTAATAGTTCACTCAATAAGTTGGTTAGCCCCTAAAATTTTGATGGCTTAAGAAAAAGAAAGTCAATAAACCCAAACTCTGAAATTATAATTTGGTAGCAGAACGTTTTGTTATAGAGTAAGCGATAGCTAAAATCAAAAGTGATAATGCGAACATGAGTAAAATACAGTGTGATAATCGCTGCTCAATCGACCTAAGGTTTCCAATTAAAGGATTAACCGAATTGGATTATTCAGTCCCTAAAATTAATCGATGGGGGAACTCATTTAAGCGCTGCGGGCGTCAGGAAATAATATTAGATCACAATAAAGGATGACTGTACTATAAACTAACACAAGGGGGTCGAATTGATGGTTGAATTTATCTTAAGGAACTCGGCAAATTGTCTCTGTAAGTTCGCAAGAAAGAGAGTCAAAACTTAACAACTCATTAGGGGTTAAGTTAGATCGCAGAAAACAGGGGGTGTTGACTGTTTACCAAAAACATAGCTTCCAGCAAATTTTAATAAAAATTAAGTATTGGAAGTGAGGCCTGCCCAATGATTGTATCCTAACTTAAATAATAAACTGGGATAAAGTTATTTGATTAAGGACAATTCAATGGCCGCGGTAAAACTGACCGTGATAATGTAGCGCAATCCATAGCCAATTAATTGTTGGCAAGTATGAATGGCTTAACAAGCGCCCCGCTGTCTCAAGATAAAAACCTGTGAAATTGGAGCCGTAGTGAAGATACTACGTACAAATTGTTAGACGAGAAGACCCCATTGAGCTTTACTGGAAATTTATATAATTCTTTTTTTTATTAATGTGTAGATTATGTGGGAACTAAACAATAGTTTTGACTTTAATGAAAAACCACTTTTTAATAATTTAAGGTTCAAAAAAAAAGTAAAAGTGTAAAGCAGACAGTTTAGTTGGGGCGACTGCCTTCTAAATAGTAACGAAGGTGTACAAAGGTGAATAAAATAATAGATTTAGTTTAAAGCCTGACAGCGAGGATAATTTTCCGAGCTGACACGAAGATTTATTAGGGATGATTTTTCGTGGGTTATAATGACCCGTTAGTATTAAATGGGAAAGCTAACGATCAACGGATAAAAGTTACCATGGGGATAACAGCGTAATATCGTTCGAGAGTTCATATCGACAACGATGTTTGCGACCTCGATGTTGAATTGTGGTATCCTGGGGGTGCAGCCGCCCCCAAGGGTTGGACTGTTCGTCCATTAAAACCGCACATGATTTGAGTTCAGATCGGCGTGAGCCAGATCGGTTTCTATCTACAATTTGTAAAGGAAACATAGATATCTCTATTTTCTAGTACGAAAGGACCGAATAATTAGTTGTCCTCTGGTGCCCAATTTAAGGGGAAGTACGTTGGATAGCCACGACAGTAAAACTATATTGGTAAATTATATAAAACCTTTTAAGTTAATCACTGAAAGCATCTTAAGTGAGAAACTAAATATTATTTTATGTTTCCATTATATTGGATCGTTTAAGACTAAAACGTCGATAGGACCTAAGTAAGTTTGGCTAAGGGTTACTAAACTCTTATTACTAATCTAATTTAATAATTCTATTAAATTATAATTATTAATAATAAATAAGGACGAAGGTAAGATGAATTTAAAGCTTATCTTCCTTGGGATTATAGTTAAATTGGAATAACAATTGGTTGTCATCCGATAAATACGGGTTCAATTCCCGTTAATCCCGTAAATTTCTACGATAGCTTAAGGTAAAGCATTTGATTGTTAATCAAAAAAATATCAGTTCAATTCTGATTTGTAGAAATGGTGATCCGGAAGTTGAAATAAAATATATAGAAATAATTTCCAAGCCGAACGATAATAAGGCTCGGCTGGATTAAGAATTTTTATTGCGCCTAATTCTTATAAAATTCATTATATTATGGGTTAACGGGGGCTAACCCCTTAAGAGATTAAGAGTTTTAATGGCGATCGTCCCCCTAATTCTATAATAAGCGACTAAAATAGCCAACCCTATTGCAGATTCTGCTGCTGCAATAGTTAATATCATTATAGTAAATATTTGGCCTGTTATATTATCAATAGCAATCGAATTTATTAAAAATAAAAAGGAAATAGCCAATAACATTAATTCAATACACATTAACATAATAATTATATTGCTTCTATTTAAAACAATTCCTAAAACCCCTAATATAAATAAAATTACACCAATAGTTAAATATTCATAATACATATTTTCTCAATGAAATATATTAAGCTTGAATGTCTGAAGGGACTTGAACCCCTATAATCTATTCCGAAGATAGATATTTTACCTTTAAATTACAGACATTATAGGGTACCGGGGGCGCTTAAGTGTTCCCGGTATTTATTATTCTCAATCTAGGCCACCTAAAATTCATTCATATATTAATCCTAAAGTTAATATTATTAAAAACAATATTAATATTCAAAACCCTAATAAATCAATTTGGTTTGATGTTACGCTTCAGGGGAATAGAAATGAAATTTCTAAATCAAAAATCATAAACAATATCCCAACTAAAAAAAATCTTACAGAAAAGGGGGCTCTAGAAGATTCAAAAGGATCAAAGCCACATTCGTAAATGGATACTTTCTCACAGTCTGGTTGTTTTACCCCTACAATATAGGAGGCACCAGAAATAACAGTTGAAAGAGATACACTAAATAATAATAATAAAAATATACCTAAATAATCAGACATTTTATAATCAAAGTTGTCGACTTGTTTGGATAAAGATATCTTGTCTTTTTATTTCTGTACCCATATCATGAGTTAAAACTATTGCTCCTATCATTGCTACTAATAAAACAAAACTAGCAACTATAAATAAATAATAAAGTTCTGTATATAAAATTCTTCCTATTATTTCTATATTAGTGTATGCTGCGGTGTAATCTCAATAATTTATTCCAGCGGAATAAATAAAGGCCATAGGAGGGGTCTCCTGATGGTTTTGTCAAATTCAAATTTCAAATAAAAAAACTATACCAATTATCAATCCTGCAAGTAAATAATTTGACATATCTTCGCTTCCCCCTAAATCTGCTAAATTAAGCATCATTATGACAAATAAAAATAAAATTGCAATTGCCCCGACATAAATAATTAAAAAAATTAATGCTATAAATTCTACATTTAGAAGAATAAACAATGCGGAGGCGTTAGTGAATGCGACTATTAATCAAAGGACTGAGTGCACCGGGTTAAGAGCAGATATTACCATTATTCCAGAAAAAAGAACATTAACCCCAAATAAAAAAAATAATCCTTCCACTTTATCTCAATTCAAATAAAATAGGGACTCGTTACTCCCAAGGAGGTTTGAACTCCCATTCTAAGCTCGAAAAGCTTATGTCCTAACCATTAGACGATAGGAGCGAATAATTATTGGAATTAATTTTACGGTTGAGTTTTAATAGGTATGGGGGAGAGAAGAGGCTTGAACTCTCGGCCTCTGGTCCCACAAACCAGCGCTCTACCGCTGAGCTACTCTCACCCTTTAATTGAACGATGGACTAAGCCCGATCGATCGGGCTTTAGAAATAATTTTTTATAACATCCGTAATAATGACGGGGAAGACCCCAATTATAAAAACTAACAATACTAATGGTAATAGAACATAAAACTCGCGCCTACTTAAATCTCTAGAAAAATTTAAAGACTTAGAGGGGGTTCCGAAACAGACTCGATTATAAAGGTACATTGAATATGCTGCGGATAAAACTATGCCTAACGAAGCTAACGCGCCTACTATATAACTATATTCGAATGCTGCTAATAAAGAAAGAAATTCTCCTATAAAGTTACAACTTAAAGGGATGCCAATATTTACTAATATAAATATTAAAAATAATATACTAAATAAGGGCATAGGAATAGTAATTCCTCTATAATATTTTATAAGACGTGTATGGTGGCGTTCATATAAAAATGTAACTGCAATGAATAGGGCGGAACTTACTAAACCATGAGCTAACATTAAATAAATTGCTGCTATTAGCCCTTGTGTCGAGTGGCTAAATATTCCTAAAGTCACTAATCCCATATGAGCGACAGAAGAATAAGCAATTATTCGTTTAAAGTCTACTTGCCTACAAGTGGTTAAACTCCCATAAATTATAGCTAAAACACTAAGTGTTTGAATTAGAGGGGAAAAATATTCTGAAGCGTCAGGTAAAAGTGGTCAAGAAAATCGTAAAAAGCCATATCCCCCTAATTTTAATAAAATACCGGCCAAAATTACAGAACCGGCGACAGGGGCCTCTACATGTGCTTGTGGTAATCAAATGTGAAAGGGAATTTTTGGAATTTTTATAGCTAAACTAAAAAAGAAACCCATAAATATTAAATATTGAGTATATTTTTCAAAATTTAGACTACATAATGCTTGATAATCAGTTGTTCCTGTTAAACTATATAATGTAAAAATTCCTAGTAACATAAAAACTGAACCTATAAAGGTGTAAAAGAAAAAATAATATGCGGCTTGAACTTTTTCTTCTCGGGACCCCCAAATCCCTATAATTAGAAACATTGGTATTAAAATTCCCTCAAATAATATATAAAACCCAATTAAGTCTAATATGGTAAATACTCCTATTAATAAAATTTCTATCAAAAATAAACATAATAAAAATTCTTTAATTAAATATTTTATTGAATTTCAACTTATTAACACACAAATAGGGATTAAGAGCGCGGTCAGTATTACAAAAAAGATTGAAACCCCATCTACGCCAAAAATTATTGGTCCAAAGAGAGGCTCTATAATAATTCAATTGATTTTTTTTATAATTTGAATTTGACCTTCCCTATCAAATGAGGCCCATAATAAAATAGTAGCAGTAAGTGTAAACAAAGACCATTCTAATGCAATTTTTTTCAATTTTTCAGTTTTATCTCTTGAGGTTATTATAAGAAGAAATATCCCTATTAAAGGAAACATAAAAACCAAATTTAACATATCAGGGGAATGGGAATTGAACCCATAACCTTCTACTCCCAAAGTAGATAATCTACCAATTGATATATTCCCTGAGGGTCGTCCATAGATGATGAGAATGGGATTTGAACCCATGAGCCCCTTGGGGCTTCAGTTTAGCAAACTGTTGCTTTACCATGCTCAGCCATCCCATCTCTTGTTCTCTCAATCTGCCGGATTAGTCTATAATTAAGTTAAATTTAGCGGGCCCAACTAAGTTGGGCCTGAATTTGCTAATTTTATTTAAAGGGCAAATAATATTAGAAAGGCCATCATTAAACAAAATAACCCCATAGCTTCTGATAAAGCAAAACCTAAAATAGCATAAGTAAACAATTGTTGTTTTAAAGAGGGATTTCTGGCGTAACCTATTATAAGGTTACCAAAAACAGATCCAATTCCTGCCCCACTTCCTGCTGCACCAATAGTGGCAGCCCCTGCGCCTACAAATTTGGCCGCACTTAAAATTTCTACAGTCATTTTATGTTTTTATGGACATAGGATTTTCCAGCCAATTTTTTGAATAATTAATGGCCGCATTAAAAGTTTTCATAGTCATGGAACATTTAATGGGAATTGAACCCATAACTTCTTCCTTACAAGGGAAATGCTCTACCTTTTGAGCTATAAATGCTTCTTTTCTAACCCCGGTTAAGGGGTAGGAATGACTATTTATTAATTTAATTGTAATAATTTGTTTTCTAAATTACTTATAAATGGGAACAATAATAAAAAGTAAGAAAAATAAAAGATTGAAGCCATTTGCCCAACTAAAATATAGGGATCTTCCACGGGTTGGCCCCCAATTCATGTTAATAAGAGAAAATCTGCGATAAAAAATCAAAAGAATAATTTACTTAAGGGTCTAAAAGTTAAACCTTTTAAATAACTTTGATGTAAAAAAGGCAATAGAAATAATATTAATAAACTTGAAGCTAAGGCCAATACTCCTCCCAATTTATTAGGAATTGAACGTAATATAGCATATGCAAATAAAAAATACCACTCCGGCATAATATGAACAGGAGTCACTAAAGGGTTAGCTTGTTGAAAGTTTTCGGGGTCTCCTAACTCATAAGGACATAAAAAAACCAACACTGCCGTTATTATTATTAATATAATTGCCCCGTATAAATCTTTGAATACATAATAAGAGTGAAATGGTATTTTATCTATATCGGATCGGACTCCGATTGGGTTATTTGATCCATCTACATGTAAAACAATTAAATGAATTACGGCTAATCCAGCTAATATAAAAGGTAATAAATAATGAAGACTAAAAAATCGATTTAATGTTGCATTTGATACACTAAATCCACCTCACACCCATTTTACTATATCTTCTCCAATATAGGGGATTGCAGATAATATATTAGTAATAACCGTTGCAGCCCAAAAAGACATTTGGCCTCATGGTAAGACATATCCTATAAAAGCAGTTCCCATCATTAGTATATATATAATTATCCCTACATTCCAAACCATAGTTTTTGTATAACTACCATAATAAATTCCTCTTCCTATATGTATATATACACATAAAAAAAACATAGAAGCACCATTAGCATGTAAATATCTCAAAATAAATCCATAATTAACATCTCGAGTAATATGTGCAACAGAAGAAAAAGCCAAACTTATATCTGAACAATAATGCATAGCTAATAATACTCCTGTGATAATCTGTATAATTAAACATACTCCTAATAATGATCCGAAATTTCATAAATAACTAATATTAGAAGGGGCCGGGAGATCTATAAAAATAGTGTTTATTATTGAAAAAACAGGATTTTCTTTTCTAAAGGCTTTAATCATAATATCTTTAAAAATAACCGCTGATGGTTATCGTAATAATAAGAGTGACGGGACTTGAACCCGCAAAATTTTGATCCTAAGTCAAATGTGTTTACCTTTTCACCACACTCAAGGGATTATTCAATAATGTAAAGGAATGTAGGTTGAGATGGAATTGAACCAACTATCCTGTTGTTATGAGCAACATGCTTTGCCAAATAAGCTATCAACCTTTCATATTAATTTAGAAAAATGAGAATAATAATGAGAGGGGGATTTGAACCCCCGACAGGAATCCTACTTCATTTACAGTGAAGCGCATTAGCCACTCTGCCATCTCATTAAAGGTCAACTATTCAAAATTTAATCGGCAAGATTGGATTTGAACCAATAACCTTAGTCTTATCAAGACTAAGCTTTTCCTATTAAGCTACATGCCGATTTGTACCACTGATGAGATTTGAACTCATAATAGTCAAATTTTAAATTTGATGTGTTTACCGATTCCACCACAATGGCTTATCCGTGGGGTTAAAAGGATGGCAACCCATTTAACCCGATAAGGATACCAGATATTAATATAACAAAAGCTAAACTTAAAGGTAAATAAGATTTTCATAAAAGAGCCATTAATTGATCATATCTGATTCTAGGCAATGTCGCGCGAATTCATATAAATAAAAAAATAATAAGTGCAACTTTTATTCCTAATCAAAAGAAATCATAAGTATCATTAAAAGGAGAAAGTCATCCGCCTAAAAATAATAATACGGTAAATGTCGACATTAAAATTATATGAGCATATTCTGCTAAAAAGAATAAAGCGAAAGACATAGAAGAGTATTCGACATTAAATCCCGACACTAACTCTGATTCTCCTTCTGTTAAGTCAAAAGGTACCCGATTAGTTTCTGCTAAAGCCGAAACAAAAAACATTATTATTGCCGGGAAAAGAGGAGAAAAAAATCATATTGTGCTTTGAGCAAGGACTATTTTTGTTAGATTTAAAGAGCCGACACATAAAACTACAGAAATTATTATTAATCCAATAGAAACTTCATAACTAATCATTTGAGCTGCTGCTCTTATTGCTCCTAAAAAAGCGTATTTTGAATTACTAGCTCATCCAGACATTAATATCGCGTATACACTTATTGAGGAAACGGCAAATAAATATAAAATGCCTATTGATATGTCACTTAACATTACTCCCTGACTATAGGGGATTACAGCTCAAGCTATAAAAGCAAGAGTTAATGATAAAATAGGAGCAATAATATATAAACATATATTTGCATGATTGGGTATAATAATTTCTTTAGTAAATAACTTTAAACCATCTGCAAAAGGTTGTAATAATCCATAGATTCCTATTATATTAGGCCCTTTTCTAATTTGAATAGATCCCAAAACCTTTCGTTCGGCTAAAGTTAAAAATGCTATTGAAAGAAGCAAAGGAAGGAGGATAACAAAAATTTTTATAATAATTAAACTCATAATGCGTTAATAGGAGTTGAACCTATACTTAATAGTTTTGCAAACTATTGCAATACCAATTATGCTATAACGCCTGTATAAAGGAAAGAATGGGATTTGAACCCATGAACCCTTAAGGGGTTTCTGCTTTCAAGGCAATTGCATTAAACCACTCTGCCATCTTTCCGATTAGTTAGGTGGTTAAGAATTTTCAACAAATTTATTCTTCCTTATCTTGTTTTATTATCATAAGAATAAAGATAAAGAAAGGCAAGATAGATCTACGTTAAAAGAAAAAATGAGTTTATATTTAAGTCGTTGATTATTTTCAACTAACCATAAAGATATTGGAACTCTTTATTTATTATTTGGGGTTTTTGCTGGTATGATAGGAACAGCATTTAGTATGTTAATTAGACTGGAGTTATCTGCACCAGGCTCAATGTTAGGAGACGATCATTTATATAATGTTATAGTAACGGCACATGCTTTTGTTATGATATTCTTTTTAGTAATGCCTGTTATGATAGGGGGTTTTGGTAATTGATTAGTTCCATTATATATTGGAGCACCAGATATGGCTTTCCCTCGGTTAAATAATATTAGTTTTTGATTATTACCCCCAGCACTAATTTTATTATTGGGGTCTGCTTTTATAGAACAAGGGGCCGGTACGGGTTGAACCGTCTATCCGCCATTATCAAGTATACAAACACATTCTGGGGGTTCGGTAGATATGGCAATATTTAGTCTTCATTTGGCCGGAATTTCCTCCATATTAAGCTCTATTAATTTTATAACTACAATTTTAAATATGAGGGCGCCAGGGATGACAATGGACAGATTACCTTTATTCGTTTGATCTATTTTATTAACAACAATATTATTAGTATTAGCATTGCCCGTTTTAGCTGGAGCAATTACTATGCTTTTAACCGATAGAAATTTTAACACAACATTTTTTGATCCAGCAGGCGGGGGGGACCCAATTTTATATCAACATTTATTTTGATTTTTTGGGCACCCAGAAGTATATATTTTAATTTTACCAGGATTTGGTATTGTCTCACAAATTGTACCCACATTTGCGGCTAAAAAACAAATATTTGGTTATTTGGGTATGGTTTATGCCATGGCATCCATTGGGATATTAGGGTTTATCGTATGGGCCCATCATATGTTTACAGTTGGAATGGATGTAGACACACGTGCTTATTTTACAGCAGCCACAATGATAATAGCAGTTCCAACAGGTATAAAAATATTTAGTTGAATTGCTACAATTTTCGGGGGTTATATCCGATTAGATACGCCAATGTTATGAGCAATTGGTTTTATCTTTTTATTTACTATTGGAGGTTTAACTGGTATTGTTTTAGCAAACAGTTCATTAGATGTCGTATTACACGACACATACTATGTGGTTGCACATTTCCATTATGTTTTATCAATGGGCGCGATTTTTGCTATATTTGGGGGATTTTATTATTGATTTGGTAAAATCTCAGGATATTGTTATAATGAAATATATGGAAAAATACATTTTTGATTGATGTTTATTGGGGTAAATCTAACTTTTTTTCCACAACATTTTTTAGGGTTAGCTGGGTTCCCAAGACGATACTCTGATAAAGCAGACAGTTTTGCAGGATGAAACCAAGTTAGTTCTTTAGGCTCAGTAATCTCAATTATAGCAATTGTTTGGTTTTTATATATTCTATATGATACATATTGTCAAGAAGTAAAATTTGTAGGGTGAATGGAAAATAGTGGGCATCAGGCCTCTTTAGAGTGAATACATGACTCTCCACCTGCTCATCACACATATAACGAACTACCTTTTGTTTGCATTTTTTATAATTTGGATAAGCCCAGCCTTAATTAAACTTGGTGGGCTATCCATTATAATAAGAAAATATGATACATATAAAGTTTTTATCTTTAGGTGCTCTTTGTGACGCCCCGGAGCCTTGACAACTTGGTTTCCAAGATGCCGCTAGCCCAATAATGGAAAATATTATCTTTCTTCACGACCAAATTATGTTTATTTTAATTATAATAATAATTACGGTTTTATGATTAATTATAAGAAGTCTAACAACCGAACATTATCATCGTTATTTAACAGACGGGACATTAATTGAAGTAATTTGAACACTAATACCGGCTGGTATTTTAGTTTTTATTGCATTCCCTTCTTTAAAATTATTATATTTAATGGACGAAGTTATTGATCCAGCTTTAACAATTAAGGCGATCGGACATCAATGATATTGATCTTATGAATATTCAGATTACGGAACAGACACTATAGAATTTGATTCGTATATGATTCCAACTTCTGATTTAAACACTGGCGATTTAAGATTATTAGAAGTAGATAATAGAATAGTCGTACCTATCCAAACCCAAGTCCGAGTTCTGGTAACAGGGGCAGACGTATTACATGCATTTACAGTTCCATCTTTATCTATAAAAATTGATGCAGTTCCTGGTCGATTAAATCAAACAAGTTTTTTAATAAAACGACCCGGAGTATTTTATGGTCAATGTTCGGAAATATGTGGTGCCAATCACTCCTTTATGCCGATTGTTATAGAGGCAGTTTCTTTAGACAAATATATAAATTGAATTGCTGCTCAAACCGAATAACTTAATATGGAAAAGGGCTAATTTGGATTCTAACTCGAGCCTAACCTGGATTAAAATTAATCTTAACTCATAAGATAAGTCCGATAGTCCATGGTTGGGATTCAAGAGCCCGAATGGTGTGAAACTCATGTGGTAGAGTAATAGGCTTTTAACCTAATAGTTGTTGGTTCGAATCCAATCACACCATCATGCCACAACTAGATTTAACAAGTTTTTTAACACAATATACTTGAGTTTTAATTACTTTGTTTATTTTATTTTCCATTTTGGTTTCTTCAATATTACCTAAAATTCAACAACAATTAGCGGTTCGGTCTAAGCCCTATAGCCCGTCTCTTAATCTTGTGAGTTGAGAAGAAGCAAATGCGCAATTCAATATATTTAAACGACTTTTTTTACATAAACAAGATACACAATGTTAGCTGCCTATTTTGATCAATTTAATATAATAAGATTAATAACAATACAAGCCCTTTTTGAGGATTGACCCATAACCTTTACTAATTCTTCAATGATGATGGTAATTGCGATTATGGCCATTTTATTGTTATTAAAAGGAGATTGATTAATTCCACGTAGATGACAAATTTTAATGGAAATAATTTATTTAAATATACGCTCAGTTGTTAGAGATAATTTAGGAGCACCAGGGGAAAAATATTTTCCTCTTGTTTTAAGTCTTTTTCTCTATATAGGTATGTTAAACATATTGGGTTTATTTCCCTATATATTTACCCCAACAGTACATATAGTAATAACTTTTGGGTTGTCATTATCTATATTAATCGGAGTTATATTATTAGGTATAATAAAATTTAAATGAAATTTTTTAAGTATTTTTATGCCAGGCGGGGCCCCTTTAGCTTTGGCTTTTATACTTGTCCCTATTGAAACGCTTAGTTATTTATCCCGGGCTCTTTCATTAGGATTAAGATTAGCGGCCAATTTAACAGCAGGCCATTTATTATTTGCGATCATTTCAGGTTTTACTTTTACCATGTTAGCCAATGGCCTATTTGTATTAAGTTTATTCCCTATGTTAGTTATGTTATTTATTACTATATTAGAAATGGCCGTAGCAATAATTCAGGCCTATGTATTTAGTCTACTTACGACAATTTACTTAAGTGATACTATTGTATTACATTAACCCAACGGGGCGGTTGGGTCGAATAGTCTAAAGCCCGATCGATCGGGCTTAGTCCAAATCTATAGCTCAAGAGGTAGAGCATTTCCCTTCTAAGGAAGAGGTTGTAGGTTCAAATCCTACTGGGTTGAATTTGAAGATATTATGATACAACACTCTTATCATCCATATCATTTAGTGGACCCAAGCCCTTGACCATATATTGGCGCTTGTGGTGCTTTTTTTACTACAGTTGGGGCCGTGATGTATTTTCATTATAGTCAAAGTTGAGTTTTAATCTTAGGCCTGATGACATTAACTTTTACTATGATAGTTTGATGGCGAGACGTGATTAGAGAGTCGACATTTCAAGGCCATCATACGTTAATTGTTAAACAAGGATTAAAATATGGTATGATTTTATTTATTATATCAGAAGTTTTTTTATTTGTTTCTTTATTTTGAGCGTTTTTTCATAGCAGTTTAGCTCCCACAATTGAAGTAGGGGCCATATGACCTCCACGAGGAGTTTATCCCTTAAATCCTTTTTCCGTTCCACTATTAAATACTGCTGTTTTACTTAGTTCTGGCGCAACTGTTACTTGAGCCCACCATGCAATAATTAGTGGGGAAAGAAAAGAGGCGATAATAGGGCTTACTATAACAGTATTATTAGGAATTATTTTTACCGCATTACAAGCGATGGAATATTATGAAGCCCCCTTTACAATCTCAGATTCTGTTTATGGAACAACCTTTTTTATAACAACAGGAGCACATGGAGCCCACGTTTTAATTGGAAGTTCTTTTTTATTGGTATGTCTTTTTAGACTAATAAATCATCAGTTTACCAGACATCACCATTTTGGTTTTGAAGCTGCAGCATGGTATTGACACTTTGTTGATGTAGTATGATTATATCTTTTTATTTTTATGTATTGATGAGGGTCATAATATTCCAGCCGAGCTCAACTGTCAAGGAATTTTCCTGACAGTTTTTTAGGGGTTAGCCAAATGGTATGGCGTTAAGTTTTGGTCTTAAAGTTGCAGGTTCGACTCCTGCACCCCTATAATTTTCTATTCGAATAGTCAACAAACGAGAATATATTAATGAGTAAGCAAAATTAGAAGATTAAGTTAATGGTAAACTGAAAGCCTTCAAAGTTTTTAATGTTGGTTCAAGCCCAACATCTTCTGTCAACCACGAATCAACTCGGTTAGGTTCTATTTAATCTTTGGGTTTATTGTAGAGTAAACTAATGGCTAGTTACCAGACTCATTATCTGGGTATATGGGTTCGACTCCTATCTCTACTTATTTAAGAATCTCCTCGTCGCATATGGAAAAGAAAAGATAAAATGTTTGAGATATACAATATAATTTTATATCCAGAAATTTTATTAAGCATAATTATATTAGGATTAGTAATTTATGGTATTAAATTGTCTACTTTCAAAGTATCAATCAGTTTTTTATTCATAGTTGGTGTATTAGTTTGTTTCCACCCCTCAAACAACATATTTAATTTTCAGGCATTTGATGCCCTTCAGTTATCTAATGGTCTTTTGAGTATCAATAATTGAATGGTCATAATAAAATTAATAATAATAATTGGCTCAATTTCTATCTTATTAATAAGCTCTTTAGAAGATAAAACATCTCCTGTTTTAATATTAATTGTTACTCTTAGTTCTTTACTTTTAGTGTCCTCTATAAACTGACTTTCTTTATATTTAACATTAGAATTACAAACATTATCTTTATTTATTTTAGTAGCCTTAAAAAGAGATAGTGCTTATGGTACAGAAGCAGGCATAAAATTTCTTGTGTTGGGGGCACTTTCTTCCGGCTTATTTTTATTTGGTTGCGCATTATTATATGGATTAACAGGAGAAACAAGCATACAAGGGATTTCCCAGGGGGCAAATATAATAAATTATGAAGAAAATTTATTATTATTAAGCGGAGAGGTTGGGAAAATTTTTATAACAATTTCCTTATTATTCAAATTATCTGCAGCTCCTTTCCATATGTGAGCCCCCGATGTATATGAAGGGGCCCCCGTTACCATTACAGCCCTATTAGCTACTATCCCGAAAATAGCAGGATTTGCTATTTTAGTTCAAATTGGACCTATAGTAAATATAATATTAATTTGTGCGGTTCTCTCCATAATTTATGGATCTATTGGGGCATTAAATCAAACCAAAATAATGCGATTATTTGCTTATAGTGGAATAAGTCATATAGGGTTTATTTTATTCGGAATAGCAATCGGATCTTTTGAGGGTTTACAAGCAAGCCTAATTTATATGATAATTTATATTCTCATGTCAATTTGTAGCTTTTCAATTATCTTATCTTTAAACCTTTATAAAGGACTTTTAGTAGAATTAGGGGGGCTATCTAGAGATAATCCAGTTTTATCTATTACTTTAACTTTAACTTTTTTATCTATAGCCGGAATTCCGCCTATAGCTGGATTTTTTAGTAAATGATTAATATTATTATCGGGCATATCTGCGGGTTATTATTTAATTTCTCTAATAATTGTAATTTGTTCAGTAATAGCAGGGGTTTATTATGTTAGAATAGTTAAAATAATAAAATTTCGAACAGGCTACCCCCTACTAATTTGACGAAAAGTGTTGAATAAAAGAAAAGATCAACTAGATTTTAAAAAATCTTTATTAATTGGTGTTTCTTTCTTTTTTATTTTATTTCTTATGATTTATCCTAACTTCTTACTTCAATTAACATATGATGCAACAATAAGCATATATTAAATAGAGTAAGAAGTTGATTTATTAATTGGTCGTGGCCAACCTTTTTTGAGTTGGCTCCCTATCGGGTTTATGATATTCCTTTAATACTCATAATTAAAGAAAATATGTATATATTAATACTTTTTTTGCCTCTATTAAGTGCTTTTATTTCGGGCTTATTTGGGAGAAAAATTGGAGCAAAGGGAGCCGGGATATTTACATCTAGTTGCATAACATTGACAATTATTATCTCTTGTTTTATTTTTTATGAAACAACATTAAGTTTGTCTACCACATATTTAAAATTGTGAAGGTGGGTTGATTCTGATTTATTGTCTACTGATTTTGGCTTACAATTTGATAGTTTAACTGCAATAATGTTAATTGTTATAACAAGCGTGTCTGCCTTGGTGCATATCTATTCAACTGGTTATATGGCAGGGGACCCCCACGTCCCAAGATTTATGAGTTATTTGTCTCTATTTACTTTTTTAATGATAGTTTTAGTTACTAGCGATAATTATATTCAATTATTTATTGGGTGAGAGGGTGTCGGGTTGTGTTCTTATTTATTAATTAATTTTTGATTTACTAGAATAAAAGCGAATAGAGCCGCAATTAAAGCAATGCTAGTTAATCGGGTAGGAGACATAGGGTTAGTTTTAGCGATGATAATGTTAATAAAGGAATTTGGGACATTAGAATTTTCTGTTATTAATGGAATTCTTATTGGTCCAATTAATAATATAAATTTAACTATAATATGTTTATTATTATTTCTTGGCGCTATTGGTAAATCAGCACAATTGGGATTACATACCTGATTACCGGATGCAATGGAGGGCCCAACTCCCGTTTCTGCTTTGATACATGCGGCCACGATGGTAACCGCGGGGGTGTTTTTAATCATCAGGTCTGCCCCGCTTTTTGAAAAAACGCCTTTAACGTTAATTTTTGTTACAATTATGGGGGCGCTTACGGCTTTTTTTGCTGCGACTAGCGGGTTAGTTCAAAATGATTTAAAAAAAGTCATTGCTTATTCAACTTGTAGTCAATTGGGCTATATGGTTATGGTTTGTGGGATATCTAATTATTCAATTAGTCTTTTCCATCTAATGAATCATGCGTTTTTTAAAGCACTTTTATTTTTAAGTGCCGGATCTGTAATACATGCTGTAAATGACGAACAAGATTTGCGAAAAATGGGGGGGCTCTTAAAATCAATACCCTTAACTTATGTTATGGTTTTAATCGGTTCTTTATCTTTAATGGGGTTTCCTTACTTAACGGGTTTTTATTCAAAAGACTTAATATTAGAATTACTTTTTGATAAATATTATATAGCCTTTGCTTATTGGTTAGGAAGTATCTCTGCTTTATTAACTGCCTTTTACTCTATAAGGCTAATCTATTTTACTTTTTTAACTAACCCTAATTCTAAAAAAGAGGTTCTGATAAATGCACACGAGTCTTCTTTAAATATTCTTTTCCCCTTATTTTTTTTAGCTTTAGGAAGTATTTTTGTTGGTTATTTAACTAAAGAAATAATATTATCAAATATAATTCACCCTATAATCCCAAATTATATAAAAATATTACCAGTTATTTTAAGTTTATCTGGTGGATTTTGCGCTTTGTTATTATATAACAGACTTTGGGGCTATTATGTTTTAATAGGGGCACAGGGGGAGACTTTTTATAATAAAGGCATTTATCATTCTATGTATACCTTTTTAAATTCTGCTTGACAATTTAATTATATAATTAATCATTTTATTATAGTCAATGTATGAAAATTTGGTCATTTAATTTCTTATAAAGTAATAGATAGGGGCTTATTAGAAATCTTAGGACCAAGAGGGATTTCATCTGTGATTATAAATATAACACAAAAAATTAGTAATTTACAATCGGGTATGGTATTTAATTATGCGCTAATCATGATAATCTTTACAACTTTATTTATTTCCGGGGTTGTATAAACCCCTTGGGGGTTTTAGCTCAATAGGTAGAGCATAGGCTTTGCAAGCATATGGTTACAGGTTCGAGACCTGTAGACTCCACCAAAAGCTTAAGGTTTAAATTTTATTCCTATGGATAATCCGGTGATATAGTTTAAAAGGTAAAACAATTATCTCATACGTAATAAGATAGAGGTTCAATTCCTCTTTTCACCTAATAAAAGGCGCAGGTAGCTCAATAGGTAGAGCAAGACACTGAAAATGTTTAGGTTGTTGGTTCAAATCCAATCTTGAGCAATTCCCTTGATTTTGGGGAAAATAAAAAGCGTGCGGTACTTATCATACATGCTAAGGATAGAATTTATTGAATGATATATTCATTGGGGAATTTTGAATTGTATATTCGATGTTGTCCTGGACAGGTGAGTAATATTCTGGAACTAACCGAGCCCTCGCGGGGGTTTGATAGGCCGGAATCGTATTAGGTTGAAGGAGAAATAATAACCTCCTTGCCGAAAATGCGTAGCCGAAAGGCCACACTTTCACTGAAATAAGGGGAAGACTCATAAAGAGGCAGCAGTAGAGAATCTTGTGCAATATATGAAAGTATGACACAGAGATATCGCATATATGGGCTGTCTAATATACGTGCCAGCAGATGCGGTTATACGTAAGGCCTAAGTTTTTATTGTAAAACAGGTGTAAAGGGTGTGTAGGTGATTAATAATTTAGAGTTAAAAAAAAGTAGATAGAACTTTTATGTAACGGTAGAATGTTTTAATATAAAATGGAATACCAAAGGCGAAAGTAGTCTACTAGCTTTAACTGACACTGAGACACGAAAGCATGGGGAGCTAATAGGATTAGATACCCTAGTCGTCCATGCTGTAAACGATGAATATTAGATATATAGAAAATGTGTCTTGAAAAACTTCCAAATTCCACCTGAAGAGTACGATTGCAAGATTAAAATTCAAAAAATTTGGCGGTTCACTATTCCAATTAGAGGAGCGTGTAGTTTAATTCGATGTTACACGAGAAACCTTACCAAAACTCGAACCCTAACCGGAGAATAAAGATTAAAATAAATCCAAGTTAGGCCAGGTATTGCATGGCCGTCGTCAGTTCGTGTTGTGAGAGAAATAAAACGGACTTAACCCTTTAATGTAAGTCGGTATATTATTAATAATTAAATTTAAAGGACGACGTCAGGCCCTTATGATCTCTATGTTTTGGGCAGCGTATGCGCTACAGTGTTTTAGATAAAGGGGGGGATAAAAAGGAAATAAAACTTTAAAATATTACTCGAAAAGAAAATTGAAATAATTTCTTGAAGTTGGATTTAATAGTAATCGAAAAGTAGAGCGTTTCGGTGAATATGGCCCTAGTGTTCGTACAAATCGCCCGTCAACTCTGCCTAGTAAAAAAGCTCAAAGTATAAAAAGAAGCTATAATCTAATAGCCCGTATAATAAAATAAATTATCGGCACTTGGAAAGTCATTATTTTAGTCGGATTTAATATTACAGTAATTTTATAAGGCTGAGTAAGTCGTAACACAGCGAGGGTATTGGAAGATGTCCTCGGACTTATGTACACATAGTTTAATTGGTAAAATATTTGACTTCCAATCAATTGATGCGGGCTCAAGTCCCGCTGTGTGCACTAACCGAACTCAGTTATGCAGGCTAGGTTTAATTTTATCAGGTGTTTAGCTCAGTTGGCAGAGCTTTGTGTTTACACCACGAGGGTCGAAAGTTCAATTCTTTCAACACCTAGAGGTTAGTATAAATTAGTTACGAAAGGATAACTCGGATGCTATAAAGGACGTTATTAAATACGAAAAATCAGTATCGATAACGGTAATAACTGAGTCTCCCAGAAAACCTAAAGGCAAATGCCTTATAGTTGCCCTAAAAACTGAAACATCTTAGTATTAGGAGAAAAAATCAAGCGAGACATTGTAAGTAGTGGCGAGCGAACACAAGTCATATTTTAACCCATAAAATTAATTCGTAGGATAAGACTTATCTTACAGTTAAGCCCAACCTGTGATTGGGCCCCAAAGGGGGTAACAGGCCCGTATATATAAAATACTCCTCTCCAACCTATGGGGTTAGTTGAGGCCCTTCGGGA